GACTTCATAAGATTCATCGAAATAGCTTTATTAGTTCTATGCTATATGGTATCTGTAGTATTTATCCTTATGAGATACCGTAGAAAATGTACAAAATCAAATGATTTTAGAAATTTAGAAAGAAGGGGGATATAATAAAATTCTTGATTAGATCTTCTCATAGGAACGATTTATTGAATTTGATTGCTGGATCCACAAAAAAAAAAGAGAATGGTCTTATTCAAAACGCCTCGTTATTTTTAACCAATTATGTGCTTCAATATAATTCCCTGGAGTAAGCGCTATAGCTTGTTTCCAATACTCAGCAGCTTGATCGAACCAAGCCTCCGCAATTTCCGAATCGCCTTGTATAATGGCCTGTTCTCCCCGGTCGGAATAGGTTAGTAAATTCCCTCCCTTAGAACCGTACTTGAGAGTTTCCTACCTCATACGGCTCAGCAATCGATTCTTTTTGCGTCCCATCTTCTCTTAATCTATCCTATGCTAACTATTCTATTTTTTCTTGGGTTAACCAGAAGATGTTTATTGCATAAGTTTCCAAATCTAATTTGGATCAATGATTAGTTTTCTCTTTTCTCCCACCTTCAGAAGAATGAAGCATAGATATCCCCCGATATCGTTATAATTTTCTGAAAGGTAACTATCTCGGTTTCGTATTTCATATATGGTATATGAGATTTCTATTTATATAGAATATTTATAGAATATTTGAAAAAGACTTTCCTCCGTTAAGAAAAAAGAACTTACTATCTTTGGGATCTGATGCTACACCGCTGCTCAATACTTTAGTAGATCGACTCTATTACATAAGTTGATTTCTCACTTTTCATATCATGACATAAGTAAGCAGTTCTGAACTGTATTTAACAAATAATAGCTTACTAATGGATCTTTACGGTGCTTTCTCTATCAATTCGACTCTTTATCCATAGAGTATAGTATATAGGCCATACCTATTTCTTCCGATTTTTTTGGTTCTCGCGAAGTCTTTTTCCTTGCTACAGCTGATAAAAATCGTTACTTTGGACGATTCCTATGTAGAAAGCCTATCTTTTTTCTAGTATTTACTAGACGATTAAATCTTTTTTTCTTTCTATAGTGAAGATAGTCGCACGTAATGACAGATCACGGCCATATTATTAAAAGCTTGTGGTAAAAATGGATTTCGTTCTAGTGCCCGGAAATAATATTCCAAAGCTTTTGTATGCTCTCCGTTGCTTGTGTGTATAAGACCTATGTTATAGAGTATATAACTTCGATCATAGGGATCAATTTCTGGTCGCGTAGCTTCATAATAATTCTGTAAAGCTTCTGCATAATTTCCTTCGGATTGAGCCGACATCCGTTACGGTCGTTCATTCTAGTAAAAGAATCTCCGTTCCAGAACCGTACGTGAGATTTTCATCTCATACGGCTCCTCCCTTCTGTGCATAGTACTAAGAGGAATAATTCATGTAATCAAAATTTCACTATTCTCATTATGAACTGACAGGAGCTGGTATTTTTACAAGAAATTTCTAGCCAGCCTTCCCACAAGAGGTTTTTTATTAACACCAATCCTATTAGTGCTAGATAAAAATGGTAACTCCAAAGATTCCTTTGTACTCAACGCTTACGATTTCCAGGAATTAGTCACTTCAACGGTCTTTGATGGTTATACGGGTACCAAAAGTACGAATGAGATGGATCTTTGTTTTCCTAACCATTCTTTTTAGTCCCGATACCAATAAGGAAAAGGGTTATTTATAACAAAGTTTTTGTGTTGTTGATTCCTAGGTGTAGTGCTTTTTCCCCGATGCCACCTATTGGTACTAAATGAAGTAGTATTGACCTACAATACAGAACCTATAGATGTAACCTTTCGCTCAATACTAAAATCTAGAATTGAAGCATCTAAGGCTGCATCAATCGAGGATACACGACAGAAGGAATTGATCTATCTCTAAACTTCACCTTCACCAAGCGTAGGTTTCTTTTACTAATTTGTTTTTTTTTCTATTCCTAACTACGTTCTTTTTCTCGTAAAACTGAGGGGTAAAAAAAACAAGAAAAAATCAAATCGCACCATCTCTGTAATAGGTAAATGCCTTTTTTTCTCCGGAAGTTGTCGGAATTATTCGTAATAAGATATTGGCTACAATCGAAGAGGTCTTATCAATAAAATTTCCATTTATTCGAGATCTAGGCATAATTAGCAATTCATTCTATAATTCTTCTCATCCCCCTTCGGGGAAAACGATCCCACAAAAAAAGGAATTGTACAGTACAAAATAACATAAAAACAGACTAATTGGAAAAAAGGCGGTGTCCCCCTTTTGGACAAAGATGAAATGAAATATTTGAATCAGATTAGATTTCATTCCAGTTTCGTAGTATACCAATGACTATTACTATTTCATCTAAGTTGAATAACCAAGTTTCCTATGGATTTTGATAACTCGAGAAGTTTTGATTTGGTTATGATCCAAAAAAGAATGGAATAATCATTCCATGATAAAATCAAATTCAAATAAACATCCTTTTTGTTTGCATAACGTGTATGTGACACACCATACAATTGAAATAGAAAGATTCATCGGATGATTCATGAATTCCATGGGTTAGCTGATGAAAGAAGTTGTTGTTGATAAATATGAGATTGGAAAAGAAATTTCTTATTATAGAACCATCGGGCGGTTATACATGTACTACAATTAAGATGAAGGACTCGCTATTCATTCGGGTTTTGGTCAAGACTAACATTCTGTAGGAGAGATGGCCGAGTGGTTCAAGGCGTAGCATTGGAACTGCTATGTAGACTTTTGTTTACCGAGGGTTCGAATCCCTCTCTCTCCGTTTCTTTTCATTCATCAACGTTACCGACTACAATGTATCAAATCAAATAAAAATTGATATCATTATTCTAACGGTAAGACCCTTATTTACATTTACTTATTTCATAGAGATTCTCTAGCCCTAATCCATCCCTGTGATAGGTAAAATACAAATAGAAATATCGTATTGATATTGAAAAAAAGAAAAAGAATCCTATTGCCGATCCTTTTTTGATACGTGAATGAGACAGGGCACAGGGTACTCTATTTACTTCAGCGAAAGGAGTCAAGATTGATATGAACCTTGCTTTTTTATTTTCGTTAGAATCAAGTCTGACGGGAATAATATTCTACGACCAACAACTCATTTATTTTCAGACCGATCCATTTACTATCTATTATTTGATTTACAAATCCTTTATATTGTAAGGAGTCAATAGTCAAATGGTTTGGCAATTCCCCGTGGGGGGATGAAACAAGATAATTTTGAATCAGAGCTTTCGATCTTTCTTTATCCTTCGTAGTAATAATATCTCGGGGTTTGCAACGATAACTTGGTATATCCACTATACGACCATTAACTAAAATGTGTCTATGGTTAACTAATTGTCTGGCTCCAGGAATGGTCGAAGCCATACCTAATCGAAAAAGGATGTTATCCAAACGCATCTCGAGTAGTTGTAGTAAAACCTGGCCTGTTGACCCTTTGGCTTTTCCAGCAATATGCACATATTTAAGTAATTGTTGCTCTGTCAGACCATAATGAAAACGCAATTTCTGTTTCTCTTCTAAACGAATACGATATTGTGATCTTTTTCCAGAGCGCAATTGGGTTTGAAGATCACTTCTGGATCTGGGTCTTTTACTAGTTAGTCCCGGTAAAGCCCCCAGCCGGCGTATTTTTTTGAAACGAGGTCCTCGGTAACGAGACATATAAAGGCTCCTTTTTGATTCACTTTTCTTTGACAAAAAGATATAAATTCAGACTGAACTAAAGGATTAGCAAAGCAAAACGAAATTTACTAAAGTCCTACAAAACAGAATCAAATAAATCTTATCAATATTCGGATTTTTTGTATATATAGGAAATTTAGGAAATTCAAGCGAAGGTTACGTTTTCCAATTTTTTCTGTAGAGATCTAATTGTTCTAGTCAACTTTTTTATTCATAGCTATAGCTGCAAGTTACCATGACATAATAGATTGGTGACCCGACATTTAGAGAAAGCGAGAGTAGAGATTTTCAATCATGGAAATAAAAAAATCGATAAAGAAAAAGAGCCGGCTATCGGAATCGAACCGATGACCATCGCATTACAAATGCGATGCTCTAACCTCTGAGCTAAGCGGGCGGATATAAGAGCAATAGTGTATAGGAATACAGGAAACTATCGGATCTTAGTTATTACCTAGTGATTATTCTTATTATTTCATTTATTGATTATTTCAATTTCTTCTATTTCTTAGTTATTAGTTATATATTTTCTATTCTATTTAGAAAAATTCTATTTCTAAAATAGAAAAGAAAACTATTTAGATCTAGATAAATTAGATATCTAAATAGAAATTCAATTCCATATTCATATAATCCATATTCATATTATTCATATAATATTCATATATATATATATATGAATATATGAAAATAAAATATCAATATATCAATCAAATTAGAATTTAGAATTCGAAATGAAAAAAAAAAGAATGAATATCGACCGTTACACTATACCAAAGATTACTGTAAAAATGAAGGAGGAGTAAAGGCATATATATATATGTGGGATATATCTATCCGTATTGAATTGCGGATACATCAATGATAGAATCATTTCGTATTGAAACAAATAGGGTTCATCCAATAGAGATGAAATGATAGAATAGAGGGTGGGCAAAAAAATAAAATAGCAGCATACACTTTTTCGATATAGAAATATAGAAATCATTACCTAATGAATTCAATAGTGCCAAGATAAATGAAAGAGGTGGATGGAATTACAACTGGATTCTTGTCTCAAAGGAAAGGGGGATATGGCGAAATTGGTAGACGCTACGGACTTGATTGGATTGAGCCTTGGTATGGAAACCTGCTAAGTGGTAACTTCCAAATTCAGAGAAACCCTGGAACTAAAAAAGGGCAATCCTGAGCCAAATCTTTTTTTTGAGAGAAAAAATGATGGAAAATGAGAATAAAAAGGGATAGGTGCAGAGACTCAATGGAAGCTGTTCTAACGAATGAAATTGACTACGTTACGTTAGTAGCTAAAAACCTTCTATCGAAATGACAGAAAGGATAACCTTATATGCGCCTAATACGTACGTATACATACTGACATAGCAAACGATTAATCACAACCCAAATCTGATATTGAATTCTATTCTGTATCTCTATATATGAAAATAGAAATATTCTATATAGAATATAGATTATAGAAATATATATATATTCTATTATCTTAAGAATTATCTTAAGAATTAGATTAAGAATCTATCTATTTCTTCATTCTATTATTCTAATTATTCTAGAATCTAATAATAGAATACTATTTCTATATTCTTTCTTTCTTATTTATATTACTCTTAATATGAGTAATATTAAGAGAGTAATAGTATGAGATAAGGACCTATAGAAACCCTCTATTAATTAGAATCATAGAGATCAAAAAATCTATGAAAAATTGAAGAGTTATTGTGAATCAATTCCAATTGAAGCTGAAAAAAGAATCGAATTCGAATATTCAGTGATAAAATGATTCATTCCAGAGTTTGATAGATCTTTTGAAGATTAATCGGACGAGAATAAAGAGAGAGTCCCATTTTACATGTCAATACCGACAACAATGAAATTTATAGTAATAGGAAAATCCGTCGAATTTTTAAATCGTGAGGGTTCAAGTCCCTCTATCCCCAATAAAAAGCCCATTTTACTTCCTCGCTCTTTATTTATCCTCATCCTCTTTCTTTTTTTTTTCATCAGTGGCTCAGTTTAAACAAAATGAAATATCTTTATCATTTCATTCACTCTGTTCTTTCACAAATGGATCCAAATAGAAATACTCGTATCTTCTTCCAATCCAATCTCATTTGTTTTGTATAGTACGATATGAACATATATGTTCAAGGAATCTCCGTTATTGAATCATTCATAGTCCATATATTTTTCCTTACATTTACAAAAAAAGTCTTCTTTTGGAAGATCTAAGAAATTCAGGGGTTAGGTCCAATTTGTTAAGATTTTATTTTTTAGTTTTTTTTTCATTGACATAGATATAAGTACTCTGCTAGGATGATGCACGGGAAATGGTCGGGATAGCTCAGTTGGTAGAGCAGAGGACTGAAAATCCTCGTGTCACCAGTTCAAATCTGGTTCCTGACACGTGAATAATGTATCGGATAGATATTCATACCTCATACAAATGAAATTAATTCATTGAGACGGATCGGGATAGATATTCTTTACTTTCTTTTTCATTTGTATTTTTTTCCTCTCTGTTCATACTTTTCTTATTCCAAAAGTATGTGAAATTTTCGTATATATCTCAAATCTAATAGCTAAAAAAGATTAGCTAAAAGGATTCAATAAAAGAGTGGAAGGATAGGAATAGAAAGGATGTATTTCAGACACAGTACAAAGAAACTCCGATTCTTATCATTTTGCATTTCTTCATTTCGTCTCTTCTGTCTTTTCTTTCAAATTTCATATTTTTTTTGTCACTCTTGCTCAAGTTACTTTCTGGGATCCCCACTAAGTGATGCGCGCGGTACAAAGTTCATGGTGCAGAATTCTTTTGAGTCATCCTATTTTTTATGCTCATACGAAATGTATATTATATGATATCTTCCCAATTGGGGAATAGCAATGAGAGCCTCTTTTTCTTTTTTTCTTTTAGCCCCTCCCTCCACAATACGAATGAAAGTCCAGTTACTCTGTTTCATCTAAAAGGGGAATGCCAAGATGCTCATTGATTGATAAAAAACCACTTTTTTACTTATACGACACGATTCCAGATTTCATTTCAATTTCAATCAATGAGCATCTTGAATTTCATAGAAATTGGGCGTAATATAATCTTTACGTAAGGGCCAGCCTATCCAACTTTCAGGCATCAAGATACGTTTAAGGCGAGGATGATTCTCATAAGAAATTCCCAACATATCATAAGATTCCCGTTCCTGAAAATCAGCACTTCTCCAAATCCAGAAAAATGACGGGGTTTGAGGATTACTCCTGGGAGCAAATACTTTTATGCATACCTCTTCTGGTTTATCTATACCATACTGTATTTTCGTAAGGTGATACACACTAGCTAAAAATCCGCCTGGTGCTACATCATAGGCACACTGGGAGCGTAAATAATTGTAACCATATACATATGAAATGACAGCAATGGAATCCCAATCCTCGGTTTTTATTTGTAAAGTCTCTATTCCTCGGCAATCAAAGCCTAAAGATCTATGAATTAGCTCATGCTTATAAAGTAAAGACTTATCTTACTTCTCTTTTTTATATTTCATATTGATCTTCTATCTTAGAATTAGAAATAGAAAGTGAAAGTAAAGAATCTCTTATCTTATAGTAAATGAAGAAATGAAAGAAATTCAATAATTAAGAATTACAAATTGAATTTTCAATTCAATGAAAAAAAAGAAGAAAAAGAAATAAGAAATCTAGTCTATTATTTATATGATATGAAAATAGAGTACTAAAATCGCGTTTTGGAATGAAAAAAAATCCCTAAACCCACTCAACTCTTATCTTAGAATTTAGAATATAAGAATATAGAAGAAGGAACATTGATGTATTTAGGAATAATGAATTATCCCTACATTATCTTTGAAACAAATTGAAAGAATCTCTTAGGTTTGTTGTTCCGCCAAAAAATGATTAGTCATAGGGCTTCTACAAAGACTTAAGATCAATAAAGAATAGGTCCTAGATCCATGGCGACTTAGGATTGGGTTGGGTCAGGTTGAAGTCTTGAGACAGGATTCTTTCATAAATTGACCGGGATTGGCAAAGCAAAAAAGAGTGTTAAATCTTTGATCATGGACAGGAAAAGAGGAAAAATATCATATGTAATTCATTCATGAAAGTGGATGAAGAGAGATGGTTATTTTATCCGATATTTGACAAATACCAATTCAGTCCGTTGGAATGAATTATTGTGTTTATTTTCTTGTTCCTACTACTACTCAAAATTCGCTACTAAACAAAAATGGAATGTATTAGGGCTATACGGACTCGAACCGTAGACCTTCTCGGTAAAACAGAGAAAACTGATTATTATCGAAATGATTCGAACTGTTTCAAAGACCCAACATGCATTTTGTTGCATTGGGCTCTTTCATCAACTGATGTAAAGATCAGTTAGTCCACCATATTTTTTCTTTAGAGGAAGATAAGAAGATAATGAGATGGCTCCATGTGCTCTGATTCATTATTTGTATCCTGATCTAGGAGCAATACCAAAGTTTTTCAAAGAAGGGTGACCTTTATTTAGGTCTGCCTTTGGCCTAGATCAACCTAAGTGAAATGCAGTCTCTATCGCTCCGCTGCAAGAGTAAAATATGAGACTTCATACACCTCAAAGCTCATAGGACGAAAAGAGGTTCTTTTGAGATCCTTATACTCATTATGCCTGGCATTGAATGGACTGAGCATTTACCTTACAATGGTAGGTTCTATTTGATTTGGCACCGGAATTCGCACCTGAACCGGATCAAACCAAATTTGTCAGGCTATTTTTCTCTTGTTCTCTCGAATCTACGGAGTAAGACATCGACTTCTCAAAAAGATCAATTATGGTCATTGCATAATGGGCTCCCTTGAAAAACATTGGCGCACGTGTAAACGAGGTGCTCTACCTAACTGAGCTATAGCCCTTGTTATAACCATTTTAACATAGAGACAATTTCTTGTCAAGAAGGATATCCCATAATTCCACATGATAACTCTCTGATCCATTTATGTTTACTGGTAAAAGATTTATATTGCTTAGAAAACATATTTTCCCTATAATCCATCGAAGTGATGGAGACCCTTTTTGTGGTTATAAATGACCTACTTAACCCAGTGGTTAGAGTATTGCTTTCATACGGCGGGAGTCATTGGTTCAAATCCAATAGTAGGTAGAACTTATTAGATACCGGATCCCATGGTATCTAATAAGTTTTTCTACCCATCCTCTTTTTTTCGTTCTATCATCAGATTAATCAAATTAGACTTCATTGTGTTCAATTTGTGGAATCAAGATGTAGTGTGTAGTGTCTAATAAAGAACTCTTTTGATTTTGATTGAATATTGAATGTATTGACTACTAATAGGAAATCACTTTGACAGCTTCTACTCGTGTCCTAGCTCGTCTGAGAGCTAGATTTGCCTCAATTGCTTGTCTCTTACCCTCAGCTCTACTCAAGTTAGCTTCAGCTATTTCAAGAGTTTGTTGAGCTTCTTGTGGATCAATGTCAGTACTAATTTCCGCACCATTTCCTAAAATGGTGATCTCATTATTACTTATTCTAGCGAAACCGCCCATAAGAGCCACCGTTAACCATCGGTCGTTTAGCCGTATTCTCAAAAGACCTATATCTACAGCCGTGGCAATGGGGGCATGGTTTGGTAATATCCCAATTTGTCCACTATTAGTAGATAAAATAATCTCTTTCACTTTGGAATCCCAAATCATTCGATTAGGAGTCAGTACACAAAGATTTAAGGTCATTTCTTCAATTTGCTCTCCTCTTCTAAGTTCATAGCTTTCGCGGTAGCTTCATCGATGTTACCCACCAAATAAAAGGACTGCTCGGGAAGACCGTCTAATTCTCCGGAAAGGATGAATTGAAACCCCCGAATTGTTTCTGCGAGACCAACATATTTCCCCGGAGAACCAGTAAAGACTTCTGCCACAAAGAAGGGTTGTGATAAGAAACGCTCAATCTTGCGTGCTCTTGCTACAGTTAAACGATCTTCTTCGGATAATTCGTCCAACCCAAGGATAGCTATAATGTCCTGAAGTTCTTTGTAACGTTGTGAAGTTTGCTTAACCCTTTGCGCAGTTTCATAATGTTCCTCGCCAACGATCCGAGGTTGTAACATAGTTGACGTTGAATCCAAGGGATCTACTGCTGGATAAATACCTTTGGCAGCTAATCCTCTTGATAATACGGTAGTAGCATCTAAATGTGCAAATG